TCTTCATCAGAAGATGAGTCCCCTTTGAAACCAGAATTGCTTTTCCTTGATATCGAACATAATGCATGAAGGGATCCTTGAAAAACCATAGGGTCTTCTGAAAATAATTACGGCGCACTACTATACAATATTCTATTTTTCCATAGAAATGCGTTCGCTCAAGAAAAGCTCCAGAAGATGTTAATCGTAAATAAGAAGATTGTTTACGAAGAAAAACTAATACAAATTCGCATTCAGATACATAAGAATTATATGGGAACCGAAATAGTCTTTTATTTTCTTTTGAAAAAAGAAAAATAGAATTATTCGGAGTAATAAGACTATTCCAATTATGATATTCGTGAAGAAAGAATCGCAATAAATGTAAAGAAGGAACATCTTGGATCCAGAATTGAAGGATTTGAACCAAGATTTTCAGATGGATGGGATAAGGTATTAGTATATCTGACACATAATTTAAATGCGATAATTTGTCCTCCAAAAAGGGAAATATTGAATGAATAGATCGTAAATTCAAATTCTGAGATTTTGGTATTTTTTTTTCTTCGAGGGAAGATACCAATCGCAGCAAGAATGGAATTTCCACAATGACTGCAAAACCTTCCAATATCATCTGAGAATAAAAATGAAAATAAAAATAATTGTTGTGCCCAACGAATCGATTTTGGTTAGAATCATTAACCGAATAAATCAAATAATTCTGTTGATACATTCGAATAATTGAACGTTTCACAAGTACTGAACTAGATTTATTGTCATAACCAAAAATTTCCGTGGATTCGTAAAAAATCGAACCATTTAAACCACGATCATGAATAAATGTGTAAATATACTCCTTAAAGAGAAGCGGATATAGAAAGTGTTGTTGCAGAGATCTATCTCTTTCTAAATATCCTTGTAATTCTTCCATTTACATTTCTACTTGAACCAGAGGCGGGACCTATTTCAATTTTTGGGTTATCAAATGATACATAGTGCAATATGGTCAGAACAGGGTATGTATTATGTATATAATTACAGTAAGAAAAAAATATATATCCCGCAAATAAAGGAAACAGGGGAGTCCAATCAACAGATCTTTTTCCTCTCCTTTTCTATCCAATTGGTTTATGTTCGTTATAATTACAAGAGGGAAAAAAATCCTTTATTTTTGCAACTCGATCGCTCTTTTGACTTTGGAATAAATTCTCTTTATCAGTATACTGTTTCTTCTACACATTCGTCTCCAATCCATAATAAAGAATAATTAGGATTCATTAAAAAAAAAAAGAAAGAAAATCAATGGTCCACTCACAGAAGAACCCAACCTTTCCCGCATCAGGCACTAATCTATCTTTAACGTCTAATTAGATCGGGTAATCATTCAAATTAAGAACAAAAGCTCGTTGCTTTTTATTTCACCAGAATTAGAGCCATAGGGCTCTATCCATTTATTCACTAGACCCAACTGTAAATGTGAATTTTTTTTTTCACTTCCAAACAAAAAGAAAAAAAAATTGTAACGATCCGGTAAGGATAAACTCAAAGTTCTACTTTAATTAAATAATATTTAATTAAATAATATTTAATTAAATAATAAATTTAATAATAAAATAATAATATTTTATTACGACATGCTGTTTTTTCCATTCATTACCTTTGAGGATCAGTCGTGGTCTTATAGACTCTACCAATAGTCTGGACGAATCTGTTGCTTCATCCAAATGTGTAAAAGATCATAGTCGCACTTAAAAGCCGAGTACTCTACCGTTGAGTTAGCAACCCGAATAAAAATAAAATAAATAGGATATATATGTAAATACGGTCAAAATAAAAAAGTCAATTGAATTGCACTGCACGACCCCGTCAAAACATTGAACTAGAACAAATCGAAAAGAAAGATTTGTTTTTGTTGATCAATTAAAAACACCAAAATACCAAAATGGACAGATCGGATTAAACAACAACAGATTCCCAATAGAGATGTCAAAATTGTGACAAACCGCCATTTTATTTATCAATTTTCTTTTCTTTTTCGTTAAGAAAATACATCTTGTATGCCAGTAAATCCGGCAGGGCAAACCCATCATTTGACTGAAGTGAAGTAAAAAAAACCAATATGAGGTGGAGATAAACGGATCTATTTATCTACGATCGAATTATATTTCTTCGATGCACCATTGTCAATATGAATCCAATATTAAGAAAACATATTTAAGTAAATCAAATAAGGACTTGTGTTGGATTGGCACAACATAAACATAAATAAGAAATTTGGATGAAAAAAATACGAAAGAGGTAAAGTAAAGAAAAAATCTCGGGTTTATTCAATCAATAGAGGTACAATAAGCAAGATTAACCCCTTGTTTGTTGGTGGATTCCCGCAACAAACAAAACAAGAAAAAAAGTAAATTAAGTATGAATACAGCAAGAAAAAGGCAAATTGTGTGTAAATGTAAATAATTACACAAAGATAGATACTAGTTACCCCCCCCCCACCCCTTTTTTTATTTATTAATTTTTTTTTTTTTTTACTTTAATTAACTCGAATCGAAGTTCTTTCTTGAAATAATTCTGCCTTCCTTAAAATATCACAAACAGTTCCCGTAGGTTGAGCACCTTTTTCAAGGAAATATAGAATAACAGGAACATTTAAATAAGTTTGATTCTTTATCGGATCGTAAAAACCTACTTTTCTAAGATCTCTTCCTTCTCTTCGGGATCGAACATCAATTGCAACGATTCGGTAGATGGCTCATTGGAATAGATGTAAATAAACAATGCCCCCCCTAGAAACGTATGGGAGGTTTTCTCCTCATACGGCTCGAGAAAAAAGGATTCTAAATTTCTGTATATGTATATAATGGCAAATGGATCCATAAAATCATGAATTAGACTATGATTTGAGTCGTTTTTTTATTCTTCCTTACAGAAAAAAAGAAATCTCATTCGTACTCATAACTCAAGTTGGGTAATTCTGACAGAGTTCGAAGGGAAACCCTTAGACATTTATTGAGCCGTCTCTAACCTCTTTTGTTTGTCTCATCTCGAATCTATTTTTATTCCTCATTCTGATTCAATTGTTGAGACAATTGAAAATAGTGTTTACTTGTTCCGGAATCCTTTATCTTTGCTTTGTGAAATCATTGGGTTTAGACATTACTTCGGTGATCCTTACTCCTTTCAAAAGAGCAGCAACATACCTTTTTGTTTTTTGTTATTTATTTCTATACTATAGAAATAGAATATGAACGGTGGATTCCCTTGTGATACACTTTTGATCGAAATAGTTTTACCAATTCTGAAAAATTTTACTTTTTTTTTTCAAACTTCTTTGATTTTTCGATCTTTTAACCTTTCGATTTATATACTGATGTAAAGATCAGTTAGTCCACCATATTTTTCTTTACAGGAAAATAATGAGATGGCTCCATGTGCTCTGATTCATCATTTGTATTCTGATCTAGGAGCAATACCAAAGTGTTTCAAAGAATTGAGGATATACTTACAAAGTTGGTCTAACTTATTGATAGTTACTAACCCTAGATTCTTCCCCCTGATAAACGAATCAATCCTTTCTGCTCGAGCTCCATCATGTACTATTTACTTACAACCTAACACAAATTAGGTTCCTAACAGAGCAGAACAAACTATGTCGAGCCAAGAACATCTTCATTCCTATAGAAAATGGTGGATGTAAGAATCCACAGCCGATCATGTCCTTCAAGTCGCACGTTGCTTTCTACCACATCGTTTCAAACGAAGTTTTAACATAACATTCCTCTAATTTTATTTCAAACCGGTATGTAATTGATTCAATATGGAATCATGAATAGTCATTGGCTCAACCGGTGTGTGTATACCGGTATATAATAGTACATACTTTCTATCTATCTATCTATGGATAGATAAATAAGTATTTATCCGGGGAAGGCTCAGCAAGGATCCAATTTATTTAACTCTATATTCTATCATATGAATGAAACATATTTCTAAAAAAGACGAATAAAAAAGTTTGCTTAAGACTTATTTACATCTTAAAAAGATTGTTCGGGACGATCAATCATGAAGGATCCATTTTTCTCGAACAAATAAACTATAAACCTCAAAAGAAGAACCTTTAATATTAATAGATTTCCAATCCCGGAAAAAAATCAATTATTAATAAAACTTTTTTATTTTATTTTATACAATACAGATTTTGTTTTACTTCAGGTTCAAGAATTTTTCTTTTCCATCAATTCCATAAAATCAAGTAGATGCAATATACGAATTTCCCCCCAACCGCTACATTACATTGATTTACAATTATTCATTTGAACCGGATAAGATATAAGATGAACCAGATAAAATACAAAAAAATGGGGTCCAGATCAATTCGTTTTTACTATTTTTTTCCCACACCTGCTTTAGAAGTTTTAAGACCAGTGATTAAATTAGTACCAAAAACTCCCTACTCTTTAGTCTCCACATAGACTGTGGAATTGGGATACCCCATTTATTTACTTTAGGCTTTTTACCCTTGGTAAGGGAATAAAGAGGCCTTTCTTTCATTCACATTTCGATTCAGAATGCTTCGTGTGAGAATTGACATTTCATAGATATGGGACATAAAGTTTCCATAAGTAACTAACTTTAAAATGAATATTGAGTAGTACGAGCATATCCTGAATGTGAATGATAAACCCAGAATTTCTTTTTTGAATAAAAAAAAAAAAGATATTTATTTCCACCCACATTTGACACTTGATTACGTTTGTGAGAAACCAAATGAAAGAAAAAATATGATTCTAAGAATGATTCTTAGAATTCAGAACAAAAGATTGTTCTCGTTAACAATTTTATGTTTCATGTGGGATATAATGTGATCCCATCTTTCGTTTCTGATGGAAACGATCTGGGACGGAAGGATTCGAACCTCCGAGTAACGGGACCAAAACCCGCTGCCTTACCGCTTGGCCACGCCCCATTTCGAATTTCTATTCGACACTAATAAACATTAATATTGGTATTGGTTATTCGTCAATCCCAACCCAATAAATACATTGGGAATATATTTTTGCTAGGATTCAACACATGTAGATATAGAATCAAAAAAATTCATTGATCATTACATGGAATTCAGTTAAGATATTGTATGAAAATGGAATTCCTTGTATTCTCATTTGAGAATGGAAGGAAGGATTTTTATTTGGGAGAGTTCGAAGAAAAAGAAAGATTTTTTGACTTGTCTTTTTTTTCCCTTATAAAAAAAACTCAATCAGAATAAAATTCTCTAATCTACAAGAACGAAATTTTGTTATGCTTAATATCTTTAGTTTAATCTGCATCTGTCTTAATTCTGTCTTTTATTCGAGTAGTTTTTTCTTCGCCAAATTGCCCGAAGCTTATGCCTTTTTAAATCCAATCGTAGATGTTATGCCTGTCATACCTGTACTTTTTTTTCTCTTAGCCTTTGTTTGGCAAGCTGCTGTAAGTTTTCGATGATTTAATACTCTGCTAAATTCATGATTTATTCGATAAATAAAAATTATAAAAATTGATAAGACCAGATAAGTCTTACATTATGAACCCTCGATTCAAAAATAGAAATTCTTGTATATTGAATAACCGCGGCGATGAATTTTGATCAGCTTATTTCCTCATTCTGACCTTACAGTGAGCAAAGATTTTATTAGGTTGCCTACAATACCTAATCATATGACAAGAAATTTTTGATAACGAAGGAATAAAAATCTTATTCCAAAGAAATTCGTGAAAATTACTTTCTTTTCAAAAAACACTTCATTTTTTGGGGGGTGTCATGTCAAAACAAAATAGTGTATGTGGTAAAAAATAAGTAATCTATTCCCTTTTTCAAAAAAAAAAGATCTTGGAGATTGTGTAATGCTTACTCTCAAACTATTCGTTTATACAGTAGTGATATTCTTTATTTCTCTCTTCATCTTCGGATTTTTATCTAATGATCCAGGGCGTAATCCTGGACGTGAGGAATAAAAAAAAGATATTTTTAGTTTTTCCTGCTTTTTCGAAATTTTTTTCTTATGATTTTATGTATTCCATACATTTACCTATGCTATGATAAAATCAAGGGATCGAAATTCCTTCGAATTCGAAAGTCTCAAGTAATCAGAAGAAGCGGAGAGAGAGGGATTCGAACCCTCGGTACGAATAACTCGTACAACGGATTAGCAATCCGCCGCTTTAGTCCACTCAGCCATCTCTCCCCATCCCCATTTAAAAATGGAAAATTTTTTATGTGATGTGACACGTGAAGAAAAAAACCTTCGTTTTCCTTTTTTATTTATCTTTTTTATTTATCTATTTTTTTTATATATATTCTTTTATTTATATTCTATTAAATTATATTCTTTATTTATTATAATTATAATATATAAATATATAAAAATTTTATATTATAAAGAAAAAAAAGAATAAAGATATATAAAAAAGATATTAAGTATAAGATTATATAAAAAAGATATAAAATAAAGATATATAAAATGAAGATATATAAGTTATATTATAATGTTTATTTATATAACATTATAATATAACTTATAAGTTATATTATAATAAGTTATATTATAAACTTATTTTTTATGTTATTTAAGTAAGCTTTCTGCTCTTCGCCACCTATTTAAGTCCCCGGCGGGACGAAGTGTCAACGCTAGAATTTTCATGATTCTGGTGCTATCTTGATTGCGCCTCACTCTTTTGTTCGACAAATGGTCCATTCATATACAATAATAAATATGTAGCGGGTATAGTTTAGTGGTAAAAGTGTGATTCGTTCTATCAAAAACTTAATTAAATAGTTAAGGGGTCTTTCAGTTTCATATTCCGATCAAAAACTTTATTTCTTAAAAAGGTTTAATCCTTTACCTCTCAATAGCATATTTGAGGAAGAATATACATTCTCACGATTTGTATCCAAAGGCCAATTAGAAATTGAATAAAAAAGATTGGATTATGGATATGGAGTCGCGAAGCATAATTTTTTTGAATTGGATTAACTCTTCCAATTGAATGAGTATGAGTAAAGGATCTATGGATGAAGATATAAAAGTTTATTTCCAATCGTAACTAGATCTTCAATTTTTTTTTTTGTAAAAGGGAAATTGAAGCCAAATAGCTATAAAACGATGGTTTTGGTTTACTAGAACCATCAGCATATTGTTTCAGCTCGGTGGAAACCAAATTTTTTTCCTCAGGATCCTGCGAGTGGAAATAGGGAACGAAGTAACTAGACTAAATGGATTTAGTATAATCCCCCTCCTCTAGAGGGATCATCTAGAAAGCAAGTAGCTTTGGACGGATTCATGCAGAAAAGCTAACATAGATGTTATGGATCTAATATTTCTCTTTGGGAATACATCGATCTTCTATAAAGGAGCCGAATGAAACCAAAATTTCATGTTCGGTTTTGAATTAGAAACGTTAAAAATGATCAACCAACGTCGACTATAACCCCTAGCCTTCCAAGCTAACGATGCGGGTTCGATTCCCGCTACCCGCTAT